AACGGGAAACCTTTCACCGCGCCACACGATTCTTTCGCGAAGCGCTCTCTCAGACGTTTCCACTCCTTCCCCCGCAAGCAAAGATCAAGATACCAGGCCACCAAGTGAAAGTGAACAGCCCCGAGCAAATCTTCTAGAGAGCGTACCCTTTCTTTCTACTCTTTCTCTCTTCTAATAACAACTACAAATCTAAATAAAAAAATAAAAAGAAGAATATTTTTTTTTTTGGACCCCCTGGACCTCCGACCAATGAGGTGATGACACATGCATGCGTACATATAAACTTCTAAAGAGTGGGTTTCAAACCTGGGTGGCACTATGTAACTCAATCCATTACATTATAGGGCTATTGGTATGGTCATTTTTTTTCTTTTAGAATAGACTCTGAGATAGAGGAGACTTTAAGGAGATTTTGTCGAGATAAGGACTTGCAAAAGTCGAGTAGTCGCAGAAGTAAGGTCTCAGACTCGCAGAAGAAAGTATCTCGAGGTTTCGCCGCTTTGAAACAAGTTGTTTCAAAATATCGCAAAAATTCAGCCTGGTTTTTCTCTAAAAACTCGGAAGGTTCCGCCAGAAAGAGTTTGGGATTAAATCCTTTGGTCTTTGGAAGTTCCCTGATTGGTTTGAGAACCTGATTGAAGAAGACCAGAATTTTTGAATACACGTAGATCTGCGGATCCAGTGTTTGAAGTTTTTCTAGTGTCTTTCGATTTAGGGATTCCACAGTTCAGACAGAGACGTTGTTGAGTATGTGGCTTGACTGACTCCAAGGTGACTCAAGTCTCGATTGAGCAGTCATTTTTCATAGTCACGGGTCCTGCTTTATCACCCTTTCACATTTGCTTGCAACTGTAGAGGGCGGTTTGTGACCTTCAAATTTTCCAGTGAAACCGGGGACCGAAAGGTCGTGAGAGATAGCAAAAAGATGCATCCATTTCTGAATTCAGTGTCTTGTGGATGCTCTATCTATGAGGTAATTCGACACGCCCCTTGGGCGATCTCTTGGGTCTTTTAAAAGAACTCAATCAAAGGGCACAAACAAATGAAGGGAAAGCCTGCGTTTTTCTGAGGTTGGGTTTTGAGATGAGAGTAGGATACACACGTTGAAGAAATCCATTGTCTAGAGAGAGTGGAGTGATCTCAAAGAGTTTTCTATTTTCATATTTCTAACTTGACTAAAAACTAGATGTCTTTCTCATTTGCTGCCACTCAACAACAGCCGGTCTCAGCTCTGCACATTCCTAGAAATTTTTTCTTTCTTTCAGCTAAAGATTGTTATCATCTGGTATGAGAGCCCAGGTTGTGAAGATATGGTAGTGATACAATCTTCTGGATCTATGGTTGCTGATAAAATTACTGCATTAACGCATACGATTGTCAAGCATCGCAAGATTGAACCTCTAAATGTAGATGTTTGGAAGATGAGAATGCAGTTCCTTCTCAAAGAACAGGATTTTTTTTTCATTCTTGAGAAAAGAGAAGCCCGCGGATCTGGCGCTAATGGCGGTCAAGGATAAGGTACTAGTTTCAGCGGGAGACTCTACAGAGAATGTATGAGTCAGTGACAATGGTAAACATGAAGTTTCTTCGGCAACGCTTCTTTCCAAGCAAGATGCAAGAGGGGACGAGCCTGTCTCAGCACTTAGACAAGATGGATAAGATGAAAAAGAATTGGTAAGAGTGAGAGTAAAAATGACTGATTGTGATCAGTGACCGGGAAGTCTGCTGAAGTCGTTTGAGTCTTTGACAACCACTCTCTCCCGTGAAACTCCTCCTTTAACTATTGATTGATCTGACCATTTTCTTTAGGCAGAAGCTGAAAAGAGATTTGAACAGCAGTCTGAAAAGACTAATGCTGCGCAAAAAAAAGAATAAGCACAAAGTGAGTGCAGAAGGACCTGAAAAACATAGAGTGTTGGTCCTCCAAGAAGAAAGGTCACTTGAGTTTTGAGTGCCCATGAAAGAAGGGCAAAGGGAAAAAGCCATGATGATCAGGAAAAGGTAGTCTTGGTCACTACTATGGCCCTGTTTGCTAACATTTCAGATAGTTGGTGGATTGGGTCCTCGCATCATATTTTCTTCCGAAAGGAAGAATTATGTGCAAATATGATTGAAGAACTAGGTTCTTCATATATGGGCAATGGCACTTCGACTGGTTTCAGAGGCCGAGGGAATGTGTAATTGCTGTTGGAAAACGGAAAGTAAGAAGAGGTATCAAATGTTGATTTTCTTTTTGTACCTGAAAAGAACCTACTCTCGATGAGAAGAGCCTTGACTTTCTAAACTATTAGTAAAGCGCTAGCGCGCTACTTCTAGCAGCTTGTTTCCAAGCTTTACTAATAGGGCTTTATAGAGAGAGGTGAGTAAGGGGGGAGACCAATCCCGTTGTTTTGAAAGGTTATTCTGTCAGCTGATTCACCAGGGTTCAATAGGAATTTGTGAATTGGATACAAGAAGATAGGATCATCGATCTGTTCTGCAAGTAAATCCAATACTAGCTTATGATCTACTTGTTCTTATCTCCATAGAAAGCGAAGCACTTTCGGACGTCAGCATCTACTAATCGCTCCACCCCCACCCCCTATTTGAGTAAGGTTGGAAGGAATTGGCAGAATTTTGTTAGGTCCCAATGAGGGGGGACCGGGTCATGCGACGGATGCAAGCTAGACTTTAAAGCAAAAAATCCAAGATTTCATAGAAAAAGGAAAAATCAACGTGGCGGATAAACAGGAAGCTCCTAAGAACCCCAACGAGAAAATGGGAGTTTTTTAGAACTCGCTCCCTAGTCACGCTCCGATCTCAACATGCTGGGCCGAGGAAGTGTCCGATTTCCAACATCCCCCTACCATCACTACAATGAATGCTATTAAGACTATCTGGCTTTGTGAGGAAGATCCCTCCCACTGGATCATCATGACCCCTACGTTCCGGCTTCCAAAGGCGATCCTAAGGGAAGAAGAATTTCTAATAAAGGGAGTTGGCTGCAACACGAACAACGAGAGGAAGCTCCACCGAAAGAAGAAGAGGAAATAAGACTCGAGTTTCTGCAAATGTTTCAAGAGGGAGTTCCATGGGAAGAGGAAAATGTTTAAAAAGAGAGAAAAGAGAAAGAAAAGAAGTCAGCAGGTCCTTTTCCGCTTGATCGCTAACTCATGAGCAAAGCCGCCTTCGGCCCTTCGCTTAGTAAGCCCCTCTTCGAGCCTCTACTGAATTCGGTCGCCCCGGTCCTTAGTAGCGTTGACAAAGGCAACCTTTGGATGTTGTTGTGACGCTTTGCTTAGGCTCGGTTGACAAAGTCAACGACACAAGCAAGGAGTTGACAAAGGAGAACAGCCCTCCTGTTCTTGATAGAGGGCTTACCGCCCCGCCCTTTATAGTCGCGACTCTTGTCATGGAAAAAGAGTTTTTTTTCTGTCAAAGAAGCATGCTTAACACAGCCTATAGCGTAAAGGCATTCGAGCCGCGTCTAAACTAAATGTTGGGTAAGGGCCCGTACTCTCTCTTCTGTAGATACGCTATCCCTTCCGGCTATGGTATGGGGGAAGGGAAGTGAGATCTACCGATTGATTTGATATTAGATGAGCAGCCGTACTGTGATCGTTCGGCAGACATGGCCCATTCAAATCAAAATAGAACGAGCACCTACGACTAAGGGGAATGGAATGTGGACCACAGGGTGAGATGATCTTTTAATACGAGGGCGAGTGACTGGTCAAGTCATGAAACTTAGTCATTTTGATCAACATGGCTGCAAGTGGACTGGGTTTATGTGTTTGAACTGACTACGACCAAAGTCGTGGCTACTTCAACCAAAAAAAGGGCGACCCCCTATTCAAATCAAAAGAAGTACCTCACCTAACTATGAGAGTTTGCTTTTGTTTTATGTTTCTAAGAGCGGTCTGATCCTTCTCATCCCGCTCCTGGTGTTCGAACTAGTCATTAATGGTCGGCAACATTGGTCTCCTTTCGGTATGCGTTGCGAACACTTTCATTTTTAGCGTCTCATCTTCTCTAGAGAAGCGAAACTCGAACGGATAGAGCAGATGGTCCAACTACATAACTTTTTCTTTTTCATTACTTCCATGGTCGTGCCTCGTGGCACGGCAGCACCCGTACTATTGAAATGGTTCGTCAGTAGAGATGTTCCCACAGGTGCCCCTTCTTCCAATGGAACTTTAATTCCTATTCCTATCCCTTCATTCCCTCTTTTGGTCTATCTACATTCCAGGAAATTCATACGCTCCATGGACGGAGCAAAAAGTGGAGTCTTGGTCAGAGCAAGCCGCCCTATTCTATTACCAGACATAATTGGGAGAAGCTCATCCGAAACTAGAGCTAGAAAGGCCTCATTTCGTTTCGTTCCCCTTCTTCATTTCCTTCTTCTCGAATCCAAGGGGGACTTCTCATATTTAGAATCTTTCTGCGGTGTGCTCCGTTTACTATTCTTTCGTACTCTCTTCTCTTTACCACGCGATAGGTCAGCGAAGCGTGAGCGGGCGCGGAGAAGGAAAGGCCAAAGACTTCGGCCTAAGGGAAATGAGGAAGGACGAAATGACAAGATGAGGTGCTCCGGGCACTCCCATTTAGAAAGAAGGGTCGAAGGTTTTGGGCCTGTAGCTTTCCCCGTCCCCCCTTCATCGGGGGGTGCTTGTGTGGGGGGTGTGCCACCAGAAATCGGGCTTGAAGCTCTCGCCTTACCAACGAGCCGACAGCTGATGGCTGTTGGTCACGACTACTACCAAAAAGCTCCAATGAAAATGAATATTTCACATGGGGGAGTGTCCATCTGTATGTTGGGTGTTCTTCTGTCGTGCGACCCGGCGGCTTATGTGCGACCTGTGGCCCACGCCTCCTATTTGTTCAGGGCGGGCGGCGTGAACTCTGATTCGATCCGGGTATTCCATCCCGCCGCTGAGATGCTCAGTTGACTCCTTAACCTTGATAGGAATATGGCTTGTTTAATAATTCGTGCAAAAGGGTAAGGAACTTTGGATGAACTAATGCGAATGGGTGTAAGCCTCGCTGCTCGGAAACACCCAGTGCTGACCACACTGAGAGACACGAAAGCGCAGGTAACGCCAGTTGGCGAAGTGGCGTTAAGCATCCCTAGCGGTACGAAAAGAGAGGTCGTGATGATATCATCTACGTCCGTACCGCTCCTCGTGGAGTAAATCCCGCATCCAACCAAGTCTTTGACCAGGGAACGGGAGAATTCCCACTACCGCTGGCAGGCCAGCCGGGCCGTGAGCGCGGTGGGAACGGGCTTCCCAAAAAGCCAGCCGGGGCCGGGGTCAGCATAGAATGAAGGGGACGGCCCTAATGTTGTGTTGGCAAAGCCAACTTCTTGGCTTGCGGGCGGAGAAGAGCGGACGTGGGGACTCGGGTCGGGGTGCAGCGTAACTAAGAGAGCCATTCCATTTAGGGCAAGACAGAATGGGCGGGCACGAGCGGTCTGGTGTCCGAGCCAATTGGTCAGACGACGACTACTTCGCTTATTAGATTAGTATTAACCGCCTATCCCGGGATGGAATGGGATGGAATAGAAAGAACGCGAAGCGCTAGCGCTATAGGGTCGGTTTTTTTGGGGGGGATAAGCTCTAACAGAAGCAAGCTTATCCCCGCCCCGACCGGCAGCTGCTGGGTTTCCCCATCTCTCCTAAACTTCCCCCGGTCTTCGGCCCGAGCTGTATGAGGCAGAAACTCGTCTCACGTACGGTTCGGAGGCCGAGCCCCACCCCAGCAGTAATGGTGCGGCTTAGGTCAACTAACACAAAGAAGATACAGTTCACTCAACGATTGCCTTTGGGTTCCGAACTCCATATGGGGAAGGAGCGTTGTTGTTTGCGAGGTCTCGATCATTTACATGGGCCCACTTCTCATTCCATTTGTGGGAATTTGATGATCTATAAACCGTCCCTAAGGAACGATCGGCTCATGTTTGAACATGATGAATCACTTCGTGCCGACCTGTTGCCAATAAGCTTTCCGGCCTCATATGAGAATGGAAAACTGGAGCATTTTCTGCATCGGTGGATTAAGAATCGCGAACATAATAATTTCTGGTGGTTGACCATGTTCCCAGAAAAACGATACTTTCGAGAAAGGACGAGCACGACTGAAGTGGCTATACATACAAATCCATTTACGGATCTATATGCTTCGATTGGAACTGGAAGTTCCAGAACAGGCGGCTGGTATACCACCATAATGAAACTGCCTTTTATTTTTTTTATTCGGATAGGATTTATGTTGGCTTCGTTGGGAGGCTCGCGTAGTTTGTTACGTCAGCTCCAAAAGGATAAGTTGCGTTGGAATCGAGAAAGTTCCGTGGAGTTCATAATTGCATAAAAGGAGTCAAAGTAGTGGCTGCGGCGAGTCGAGGCACTTCTTCGACGGTCCCCGTCCGCCCCGCCTGCTGGCCTGCCCTTCTCTTGAGCGCTTAATCGGTTATACGAATGACTGTCTGTTAATGAAATATGCGATTCCCTTCTCTTTATCGTTATCGGTCAATCGGCTGTCCATCCATGTCATGCTATAAACCATTTCTGGAATCAGTCTGTCTCTGTCTCTATGGCTTGATTTATTTAGTCAAAAGACTTGTTAAAACGATCGAATTGAGGGTCCGGAGGAGAATTGTGTTTCTTTTTTTAGTAACACGGTCTGTTAAATCAATCGAATAGGTCAATTGGGTAGATGGTGGGAAATTCAAATGCTCTTTTTGGCATTCTTTTTTGTTTGAGTTTAGCATCCCTTGCTTAGTTCCCATATCCCAGTCAAGGCTATCAACCGAATCTTTCCTCTTTCCTGCTCTTGCCTTGTTAGCCTCTGGTAAGACGAATCTGTTTACTTTTTTATAGTTCTCTTCCCGACCATACTTCCAAGTGATCTCCGGCAATTGATCGAGCTCTCTGCTGTGCTCTTCAACAATTCTGTGTAAGTAAAGCTTCTCGATCCTCTAATCTCTCAGAGCCGTCAGCTTTGTGTTTCAGGGTATATAACCACCTCCAGCCCAGGGCCAGTTTAAACAGAGATAGTAGCAAAGGCATGTGATCCGAACCGGAACGAGCAGCGGGGAAACAGGGTTTGGTCCATTGATCAACCGGTTCAATTAGTCATTTAGTCAGCCCTCGCGGAATACAAGAATGAATCAATCAAGTAAGTCAGTGTTGCATTCAGGGATGGTTGGCATGGTTAGAAGGGAGTCATTGGCACCCCCTTGTTCAATTCAATTCTTCAATCATTCCGGTCGGTAAGGAAGCCAGTCAGCAGTCAGGTTGAGATGAGCAGGGACGAAACGAAAGCAAAGAAGAAAGCGGAAGGCTGTTATAGTTGAAGACTGGGATAAGGAATGAAAGTCAGACCGTACTAAAAAAAAGAAGCAGAAAGAATCAGGGCTAATTCCGACCTGCCGGTCATATGAGCGAGTGGGCGGCTATGAGTTAGTTGGCTTCCCTTTCTTTCATGATAGAGTCTCTAAGAGAGAATGCAAGGTTCGGCCTGAGTTGATTGAGGAAAGAATGACTCGAGGAGTCATAATACCGCTCCGTGGGGGGCTTCTATCGAACGTTTTCCTTGAAATAAGTAAGTGGTTGGGCACGGAGGGACGGAATTGGCTTTCCTACTTTACTTACACAGTTTTGGTGGCTAGGAAAAGGCCTTCAAGACGAAGGAAAACTCAATTAAGAGAAATTCATAGCTATTCCCGCGGACAAGGGATACTAGTTACCTCATGCTTGTCTTTCGTTGTGCTAGCCCTCATCAGGGAACCTTAGTGTAGACCGTTCGATCGAGAGCTCCGACACCGCGGAAGGTTCATCAACTCTTTTTCCAGCTTAAAAAACAGATTTAAACATCGAGGAGCAGACCCTGGGCCAATTACTGGCATTGCCGAGAACGGCTTTATAATGAAAGTTTCCGGTACCTAATACTAGTCGACCAGAGAGAAGCCGACTTATCCGACAAGGCTAAAAAATAATGGTTTATTGACCAGTTTCCACGGACTTTCGATAACCGGCTTGTGGAGGTGCCCATTATGCCCTTCGTTATGCCTCTTGTGATTGAGGTGTCCGGTGGACGTTCCCTTAGTTCCGCTCGCCATCAGGCTACTTTAGTAAGCCGTTCAACTCGTGCTTCTGATAGGAAGTTTTTCTTCTACTAGTCTTCCTCTTGTGGTTACGATTTCAAATACATACCAAACTTTCCAGAGGAAATGCCGGTGAAGACTACCAGCCAATGATGGACCTGGGCCTACTACCGCCAAGTAGCCTATGAAGTCTCAAATTGAATACTAAATAAAGTCAAACTACTTGTCCTCCCCCAAAGAGCAGCTGAAATCAACCCATGGCAAAGCAGCATACCCGTTTAAGCATAGTCGCTCGTCTAAGGTTTCGGGACAAGAAGAGAGGCGCTTTCGAGTGCTCATGTGCCAATTTCGGGTGAGGTAATGCTAATTGATCCTCCGTAGTTGATGAACCTCTTTCAGAGCCTGTCACTCGTAAGTAAAAATCATTCTATGCCCATGGAAAAAAGGATTTCAATGCTGATTTAGGGCCGGCCAAACGAATGAGACTTGTTCACCGACGGAAAGAGAGAGTGCTAACCCGAAGCACCGTCCCCCTACTATCCCAATTGAATTACCGACTCTCCCGCTGCTGCTACTGCTCGGAGGAGAAGAGAAGGACAAAGGACAGAGGAAAGAGACAGAGGAGTACGCGAAAGGAAAGAGGGAGAAGAAAGCTATTCGAGGCTACTCGACTCGATGGGGAAGGGCTTGCTTGTGGCGAGCGGGCTTGCCTATGAATACTAATACTCGTATCCGGCTTGGCTTTCGATCATTAATAGGAGTAGGAGGTTCGGGCAAGCAAGCAGTAACGGGGGGAAGAGTAGAAGCTGGAACTGCTGGAGCTGGTACTCTTACCTTCTCCCCGAAACAGCCTCTATTCCTTCAACAGCAGTTAGGCCTTTTTCTAATCCTACTGCCCTTCTCCCAAGAGTTGAAGAAAAGGCTACCGACTTGGCCTACTTTGACTCGCTATTCTTCCCATTTCGAAAGAAGAAGAAGTAGCCCCGCCGATGACAACAGATTCAATAGCTGGGGATCTTGCTAACAATGAAACTCCTAACCAACAATCATATAACCGGGTCTCCGCTCCTTACCCGATCGGGCAAGTGGCTTACGCTCCTCTCCTCCCTTCTGGCCATTGAAAGCATTCCAATTGCAGCTTCTTCTTAGGATTCGTTCAAAAGAGCATTTCCCTAATCTAATGCCATGCCCTGAGTCCTAATCTCCTAATGCCCGTACTCCAACAGCTAAATCGATGGCATCGCTTATTTTATTCCCTCAAGCCTTCAAAGATCGGATTCTTCCTCTCGGGTTCCTTCACTTAGAGTAGTGAATCCAGTGAAAGCCGAAGACGTTGAAGAAGGTACGTAAGCCGGGAAAACTACTTCATACAATAACGATACCATTCACAGCGGAACAAGAAGAATCACAGTCGACTCAACTTGAGCTATCGAGTCAGTAGCTGCCTTTAGAGCTGGGAGTTGTAGGGTAGCAGCTAAGAAACACTAAAAGGACTCTCCTCAACCCTCAACCTAGACATAGAACTCCTAGCTCTGGAGCTGATTGAATTGATTCTTTTTAACAGCTACCGACTCTTCTCCTCGCTCACTGAAACTCTATGCATAAAGAAGTTTGTTAGTGTTGTCTGGTCTGATAGTTGAAGTTCTTGTTAACCAATTCTGGTTATGTTCCTCTTGTTAGGATTGACATTCAGTTATCTAACCTTTTGTATGCATGGCAACTTTAGTTGAGTTGGTATGTTGTTTTCCCAAATGTTGATGGCTTGGAGTTCCATATCTCTGAAGAGAAGGAGGTGGGCGCAAAAGCCTCTTCTGGATCTTGATCCGAAAGTGACGATGCAACAAAGGCTATTCGGTGTGAGTTGGTGTTCAGCATGGAGGTACCGCTTCACTAGGGCTCTGCGCCCCTTATCCAATGCCAGGTGACGATCTTTCTTCTAAGTTTGATTGTATTGAGAGGTACTTCAGTGAAGACTACTCAATCATCCTGGATTCCTTTGAAGATAGAAGTATAAAGGTCTTATTCGACTTAATCAAAAGGATTGAAACGATCGTAGAAAAAGAGAGTTCTATCCGTACTGTATTCTTCCACAACTTCTCTAAATTCGATGGTATATTCTTGCTAAGGCACATAGCATGTTATCATAGGGAATAAAGGATCAGACCATTGATGAGGACAAGAGCAACGAGTAAAATCAAGCTCCTGAGAGAGGCAGGAAAGATGATATTTTGGCTCTGAAGTGAGTACCCGCCACTAAAAGGGGAACTTCACGGTCTAAGACACTAAGGAAGGAAGAGCTTCTGGCTATCGAGAAAGCCCTGCTTGAAGAAAAAGGATACTTCTTACTGCCCTACCACCAAGAACAGATTCTCGCCATCTATTTAGAGGAAGAACTTCTTATGAAACAAAAGCAATCGCAGCTCCTAGTCTGACTGTTAGCTCCACACCTTAAGATAAAGAGTTCCGTCATACTACTATATTATGATACCGAACCCTTGAGGAACTTTACTACTTTGAGAGTAGAGTTAGGCCTCTTATTCTGCTGTGCCTGGGCATGGCTAGACTGCTTTTCCTTATCTGTATTCGGTACATTTTCTTGTCTAAGATAGAAGGTCTTCCCTCATCACCTGTCCCATTTGAAAGTTCTTCCATTAGTCAATGAGCAGGAAGAGGTTTAGGAAGTTGATTCAAGCAAGAAAGGCAAGTCCATTGACTTGGCTACGATAGGGCTATGATTCCCATCGAGAAAGAAGAGTTTACAGCTGACCCAAAGCTAGCCACACGACTCAATCACTTAACACTTTCTCATTCACACCGAAGAGCTAGTGCGCAACTAGTGCCCAATGAAGACCCAAGCAATGCATCGATAAGGCGAAAGAGAGAAGTCAGGAAAGCCTTATCTCTATCTCTTCCTGACAAGGAGTCCATTCATGGTATAATAAGTCCTATTCTTTCAAAGCGGAAGAGAAGCATCAAGGGAAAAAACCGGGTGAAAGTCTCCCAAGTGCAAAAGACCTTTTTCTAAGGCCGTTCACGGGTCAGGACGAGCTGTACTTCTACCGATGCTACCATACCTGAATCCGGTGTAATATTTTATTCCGCCCGAAAGGCTTTGATCAAACACATCTCTGGGAAACGGAAAAGACACATACCAAAAAAGCGGAAAAATTAGATAATCCGCTCATCTGAGGCGGAGGATTCATATTCTATCTTCAGACTTGGGAAAAACTTTAGTTGTTGGTTCGAGGGAAGGAAAAAACGTTGCCCTGTTGGGTCTGGGATTGGTTACCTTTGTAACAATCTATAGTACGCTGACTGGGCCCCCTGTCCCTGTTATTGGTACCATAGGTACTGATATAACACACCAACTCGAGGGAGGTGCTCGACCTAACATTCTCAACCCATATGAGACAGGGTAGCCGCCTAGATTGTTACTGATGCTGAGCCTGCTAAGCCACATATGGAAGGACGCCTCGCTGGTCGGTCTACAGAGCCAAGAAAGAGCACGAAAGAATCTCGGAGGCCAAGATAGAAAATGGAAGTTTTTGTGGGCAGACTTCGAGTAACCTCATTTAGAACAACCAATATACCAATCAGACCACACCCAGTGCCCTTGAGCACCCTGCCAACCAAATGCGCAGGGCGAGAAAGGCGCTCACCTACAACCTCGCCTGCCTCGGCTCAACCATACTACCCTGTGGGAAAGGTTCCCACCAAATGGACTTAGACTTGGTTAATATGTTTATGGGAAAGGGACGGACGCAGAGCGAGATGTCAATAAGGTCGGGAATAATAACGTGAATGGGAGTATGTATAGAGATGCTAGTACGTACAGGTTTGGACGGAGATACAACTCTTGAGACCGGGCCTGGATCTTTGGAGTCCGTCTTTCCTCCCCGGACACAGAAAGGCTCATGGAGCTTTATATCAGCGCCGGTCTGTTCAAGGAGCAGAACAGGCGGGAAATAGACTACTGTGAAAAGAGGAATTCTTTTTTTTTTAATCCATGTTGAGCATATTAACAGTAATCCTTAATGCACGGAAAGAGAGCAAGGCCTGAGCCAGCCAACTCAAAAGGGTGGAGTCGAGCTAGCCCAGATATAGTCTTTCAGTCCCTCTCTGAAAAACAAACAATACTACTCATAACGAAAAAGATATAGATTTTTTTAAAGACAGATATCGTGTGTACTGATTGACCAGATGCGATCGATGGCAGGGAGATCGAGATTAAATAAATTTCCTCTTTAAACTAAAAAGAACTCAACCGCCGACCCTGTTCTGCCTACTACTCTAGTTGGCTATTCCAAATCATCATTCACCAGAAATCCTCACCTCCTGCACGTACAACCAAATCAATTTCCCTCCCCACCTACTTTATGGTGGCTACCATCTAATACTTATGCTATAGTGTTAGAGCTACTATATTTGATATAGGGTTCATTTCCCTATAATAGCGGATGATCATAATATCGTGTAAACTCGGCTCATAAATGTGCAATTCATCAAAGTTATTCCAGGGCATGAGGGGGTTTCATAGGGGCGGGTCTGTGTGCGGGTGGCGTGCCATGCCTAAGGGTATAGGACACCGATAGATACGGAGGCCCCGCTCTCTTGGGCTTCCTTCGCAAACGGATAAAAAGGGGAGCTGGAAGAGAGCATGCCGACGATGCGAAAGGGCTCCATACGGCTTTCAGGGTTCGCTCTATCGTACTGCTACCAGTAGGGCTCTACTTAGATAAAAGGAAGGGATTTATAGTCCACGAGTTACTATTCGGGGATTATAAAGGAGTAGAGAAATACGAAATATGGTGGGAAGTAGAGCAAGCGATGCGAAGCTCGGGGAGCCCTCAGAACGTCAACCGCTTTCGTCAAAAGAAAAAGGAAAAGCACCTAGCCGGAAGGAAGAAGAAGAAGCTGCAGAAGAAAAGGAAGCCGAAGATAGAGAGAGAACCGTCTCCAGCGCACCAATGGGAGAAGGGGACCCTGCAAGGACAAGTGCTGTTGAGGTAACGGTTCAACCAAGTGCCCAAGCAGCAACAACAACTGAGCCGGGTAATACGGCAGAAGATATATACAACACTCGGGCCAGAGAATCTTGCGTCAAATACCCGGCTAATCCAAGTTACGTCCGGGAGAACGCGACAATCAGAGAAAGGGCAATGTTACAATGAATGAGGATAGGTGTTGAAAGAGGACTTCCCCTCCAACTCGAGAGAGCGCTAAAAGGCAACTGGAGGACTCCAAGCCAAAAATAGAAATGAGACCGGGTGTTCATTCATACGGGTTCATAACGGAGCCTCTAATTGCAAGAGTCAGACAAGCCCTGGAAATGAAGATGAATAAAGAAAGAAATGACTTGGAATTCCACCGGGAAACCCGAAAAGAACAAACCTTACGGGAAGTCCATAAAAAAGCGGTGCAAGAAGTCAAGCGGCTGGCCGAGAAGAAGGAGTCGTTAACAAAAGATCGGATGAGTGAGTTGGAAAAGAAAATAGTTCGCCCTGCTCAAAGTGCTCAAAGAAAGGCTTGAACAACGGATAAAAGAACTTTATGCAGAACTTGTACAAGCGAATATCTATGTGAATCTGATCAACAAAGAAATGGAGAAGACCAGACAAGAGTTGGATCAGGGCAAGGTGACTGTTCAGAAACTGCAAAAAAGATGAAATCACTCTCCGTCCAGAAAGAACGAGCCGAAGCCGCCGCTCAAGCAAGCATCGAAAATGTCCTTCTTGCACCCAGGTTTTTTATGTATTGTATCTTTGACTATTGTCATCTTAATCTGTCATGAATGAAAAATTTGATGATGGAGGAAACAAATGTCTGAAGCGGGTCGGTTGCTGGCTACTATCCGCCGTTCATCCTGCTGAGCTTTGATCTCACTAAGTTCTGCTGCCTGCAGACTGCCTGGACAGAAGAGGGGTACTCGTGTGGTGCTAAGAGATGGCGATTTATCGTATAGAAGAATAGATCCGCGGACCTATTGATTGACCATAGATGCGAAGCGATCGACCACTATCTAAGAGAAGAGTTGTAGTTCTTCTATCGAAAAAGGGCAAGGGGAGAAGATGTAGCGGCTTGCCTAGATCTCGTATTTCCCACGTAGTACGTCGGTCAAACCAACGATTCTCTTCTCAAAGGTTTAGAGAGAGTCTTTTTCTTTTTCCGGTATGTAGCTCCGCGAGCAAGGAGCGCATCGTCGGGGCAGGGCGAAAACGAAGATAGGATCATCATCATGGCCCTTTTCTTCTTTCTTTTGTTTGTGTCCGGTCCCTTGTGTGTGTTTTTTTTAAGGCAACTCTGGGGGCTCTGGGGCATCCAATTCCTCTTCTTTTGCTGCTGATCTCACATCGAGAGCAGCTCCTTCTTGTTCAGGGTCATCAGATGAGAGATCTTCCTCCGACTCCGAGAAATCGGTCAAGCGGGAGGCTACCCTCGACTCACCTTTATATCTAAAAAAACCCCTCCCCAGAGGAGAGCAGAAGCTCCAGGATGAGTATGTCCTGGATTCCCGGATTCATTCTCGTCCTGATACACTATGGAATTTTCGAAATCTACAAAAACATTCTAGGAGAGGGCTCGGTTTGATCTTCTCAAAGATCATAAGGTGCTGAAGTGGCAGGAGTTGGGGGCGATCTTTAGCTTTTTGTGAAAGGGATGCTCTTATCATGTTATTTCTGAAAAGAAAAACCGAATTCTTGATGTCGATTCATCCACACTTCCATTCCTTGGAGAGGAAGGCTAACTGCTTGCTGGCTGGGAGCTGTATGAGCGGTAACGTCCACGTACGGCTCCGTGAGAAGGGCGGTGGACAGAAATGGCCTTGTTGTACCTTACTCTCGTCTTCAATGGGGTCTGCTCTTTTTTTTTTGGGAGAGTATGCCAATATGATCTTAATGAGGTGCGGGGCTTTGCAT